CCTCGATGGTCGTACAAATTAATCGACGATTTAGAACAACAAGAAGGAGAAATTGAAGAGAGCGTAGGAGAAGAGCGTGGGATGCGTTCACGAAAAGCCAAACGTGTAGTAATCTTTACCGATAATCAACAAAATACAGATAGTGATAATAATACCAAAGACAGAACTAATCCTGATCAAGCTGAGGAAGTGGCTTTAATGCGTTATTCACAACAATCGGACTTTAATCGAAACATAATAAAGGGTTCAATGCGAAACCAACGACGTAAAACAGTTATTTGGAAACCGTTTCAAGCAAATATGCATTCTCCTCTTTTTTTGGACAGGCTGAAAAATTTTCTTTTTTTTTCTTTTGATATTTCTGAACTGATGAAAATAATATTTCGAAATTGGATGTGTAAAAACAAAGAATTCACGATTTCCGATTCTACTTATAACGGGGAAAAAACAAACAAAAATGAGAAAAAAGAAAAGGACAAAAGAGACGAAGACAAAAGAGACGAAGACAAAAGAGAAGAAATAATCCAAATAGAAATAGCTGAAGCTTGGGATAACATTGTATTCGCTCAAGTAATAAGAGGTTATGTTTTAGTAACCCAATCACTTCTTCGAAAATATATTCTATTACCTTCATTAATAATAGCTAAAAATATTATTCGTATCCTATTTTTTCAAATTCCTGAATGGTCCGAGGATTTAACGGATTTGAATAGAGAAATGCATGTTAAATGCACCTATAATGGAGTTCAATTATCAGAAAAAGAATTCCCGAAAAACTGGTTAACAGACGGTATTCAAATAAAAATCCTATTTCCTTTTCGTTTAAAACCTTGGCACAGATCGAAGTCAAAATCCTCTCATATTCTTAACGATGTAAGGAAAAATCAAAAAAACGATTTTTGTTTTTTAACAGTTTGGGGAATGGAAGCCGAACGGCCCTTTGGTTCTCCTCGAAAACAATTTTCCCTTTTTGACCTTGACCCGATTTTTAAAAAACTCGAAAAAAAAATTAGAAAGTTGAAAAAGAATTTTTTTTTAGTTATAAAAACTTTAAACGAAAAAAGGAAAGTTTTTCGAAATTTATCAAAAGAAAAAAAAACTTGGTTCATCCAAAACCTTCTATTTCTAGAAGAAATAATAAACAAATTTTTTAAATCAAAAAGAAACCAAAATAAGAAAATTGGGTTTAGAGAAGTCTATGAATTAAATGAAACTAAAAAAGAAACGGAGTCGATAATCAATAATCGGACAATTCAAAAATCGTCTCCAAAAAGAAAATTTATAGATTGGACAAATTATTCACTGACAGAAAAAAAAATGAAAGATATGACGGCTAGAACAAACGCAATCTTAAATCAAATAGACAAAATTACAAAAGAAAAGACAAAAAAAATTATAAGCCCCGAAATGAATATTCGCCCTAACAAAATAAACTATAATGCTAAAAGATTACAATCATCAAAAAAAAATTTACAAATATTAAAAAAAAGAAATGCTCGCTTGATTCGTAAATCCTATTTTTTTATAAGAATTTTGATTGAAAGGCTATACATAGATATCTTTATAGTTATCATTAATATTCCGAGAATCAATGCACAACTTTTTCTTCAATCAACAAGGAAAATTATTCCTAAATACATTTACAATAACAAAGAAAATCATAAAAGAATTGATAAAACAAATCGAAATCGAATTCACTTTATTTCGATTATAAAAAAGTCACATAATAAAAGGAATATTAGTCTTATAAATAATAATAATAAAAACAATTCAAAAATTTCTTCTGACGGATCCTCCTTGTCACAAGCATATGTATTTTATAAATTATCACAAATCCAAATTATTAATTTATATAAGTTAAAATCCGTCCTTCAATATCACGGAACAGCCCTATTTCTTAAGACTGAAATAAAAGATTATTTTTGGGACCAAGGGCTATTTCATCCCGAATTGAAAAAGAAAATTTTTCTAAATTCTGCAATGAGTCAATGGAAAAAATGGTTAAGGAGTCCTTATCAATATAAATACAATTTTTATCAGATTAGATGGTATAGATTAATATGGCAAACTAAAATCAATCAAAGCTGTATGGTTCAAAAAAACTCTTTACCAAAATGGAATTTATATGAACAAGACCAATTCAAATCATTAATTCAGTACAAAAAAAAAAAGAATTTTGAAGCAGACCTATTATCAAAGCAAAAAGAAAAAGAGACTTTGAAAAAAAACTTTCGATATAATCTTTTATCATATAAATATATTAATCATCATGATCAGAAAGACTCATATATTTATAGATCCCTATTAAAAGAAAATAAAAAGATTTCTTATAATTCCAACCCAAATACAAGCAAATTTTTGGATACGTTAGGTAGTATTCTTATCAATAATTATCTAACAGAGGATGATATTATCGATATGGAGAAAACCTCAGCTAGAAAACATTTTGATTGGAGAACTCCTAATTTTTGGCTTAGAAAGAAAGTCCATATTGCGTACTGGATCGATACTGGAACCAAACATAAAAAAAATAATAAAACGGACCCTCCTATATCCAATTTAGAACTTTGGTTCTTTCAAAAATTTGTCATATTGTACAAAATATATAAGATAAAACCCTGGGCAATACCAATCCAATTCCTTCTTTTCAATTTTAATATAAATGACAATATTAGTGAAAATCAAAAAATGAACAGCAAGAAAAATGTCAATCTTTTTATATCTCTTGAAAAAAAATCTATTAAATTTGAAAATAGAACGCATGAGGAAAACGAATCGGAGGACCGAGCGGATCTTCGATCCGTTTTCGCCAATCAAGAAAAAGATATTGAAGAAGATTATGTAGAATCGGACAGGAAAAAACGTAGAAAGAAAAAACAATACAAAAAGAATACGGAAGCGGAGCTCTATTTCTTCCTAAAAAGGTATTTATGTTTTCAATTAAGATGGGATGATTCTTTAAATAAAAAAATAATCAATAATATCAAAGTATATTGTCTCCTGCTTAGACTGACAAATCCACGAGAAATTATTATATCCTCTATTAAAAGGGAAGAAATAAGTCTGGATATTCTGATGATTCAGAAGAATTTAACGCTGCCCGAATTGATGAAAAAGGGACTATTGATTATCGAACCGTTGCGTCTGTCGGTAAAAAATGATGGACAATTTATTATGTACCAAATTCTAGGTATTTTATTGGTTCATATTCGAAATAGAGACAAAAAGAATTATGATTTACTTGTTCCTGAAAACATTTTATCGCCGAAACGGCGTAGAGAATTAAGAATTCTAATTTCTTTCACTTCACGACCAAAAAATAGAAATAATATTCATATAAACAGATACATTTTGAATGATAATAACATAAAACACTGTAGCTATGGGTTTGATAAAAGCAAAGATTGTGATAGATATAAAAATAACCTAATAATAAGTAAATTAAAATTTTTTCTTTGGCCCAATTATCGATTAGAAGATTTAGCTTGTATGAATCGATATTGGTTTGATACTAACAACGCCAGCCGATTCGGTATGGTAAGGATACATATATATCCACAATTCAAAATTCGGTAAGGGTGCATTTTTGATGTATATATCATAACGTTCTGATCTAATATAAGAAAAGAGAGAAGTGGACACATGTATTTTTTACATTCCCTATTCTGGTCTGATATATGTACGTATCAAGTCGATTTTAAAATTCATTAATTCATTTTTTTTTTAGGTATAAATTTTTCGCTTTTGTAAGAAAAGAAATATACTATCTTTTTTTCTCTCTAGTCGAATATTTTTCTCTCTAGTCGAATAAAAGAAAATTGGATTTATTAATAATAAATTGGATTTAACAAAAGCAGGAATTACTAATGAAGTAAAGATTATTGTGTATATAAAATTTAAATACACTGAAATTATTATATTATTTAGCTATTAATATATTCTATATTCCTATTCTATATTCCATTTATTAATATATTCTATATTCCGTTTTAATTACATTTTCCATTCTTTATTATTATTACTGATCAAGAAAAATATCTTCATTTAATATTTAATAAAAGAGGGGCTTTCATTTTATGGTAAAAAATTCATTCATCCCAGTTATTTCACAAGAATTAAAAGAAGAAAACAAAGGATCTATTGAATTTCAAATACTAAGTTTCACTAATAAGATACAAAGACTTACCTCACATTTGGAATTGCATAGAAAAGACTATTTATCTCAGAGAGGTTTACGAAAAATTCTAGGAAAACGACAACGACTGCTATCTTATTTTGCAAAGAAGAACAGAGTACGTTACAAAGAATTAATTAATCGGTTGAATATTCGGGAATCAAAAATGAAAAACTAGTTAATTTTTTTTTATTTAATTATTTGATTTATTAGATCTTGGATTTTGATGAACTTTTTTTTTCGTTTTCATTAATTCATGGAAGAATGAATCGAGGAAACCTCTATGAATGTACCAACTACAAGAAAAGGTCTTATGATAGTCAACATGGGTCCCCACCACCCATCAATGCATGGTGTTCTTCGACTTATCCTTACTCTAGACGGTGAAAATGTTATTGACTGTGAGCCAATATTAGGTTATTTACACAGAGGAATGGAAAAAATTGCGGAAAACCGAACAATTATACAGTATTTGCCTTATGTAACACGTTGGGATTATTTAGCTACTATGTTCACAGAAGCAATAACAATAAATGGTCCAGAGCGTTTAGGAAATATTCAGGTACCTAAAAGAGCTAGCTATATCAGAGTAATTATGTTGGAGTTGAGTCGTATAGCTTCTCATCTATTATGGCTTGGACCTTTTATGGCGGATATCGGTGCACAAACTCCGTTCTTCTATATTTTTAGAGAAAGAGAATTAGTATATGATTTATTCGAAGCTGCCACTGGGATGAGAATGATGCATAATTATTTTCGTATCGGGGGGGTAGGGGCTGATTTACCTCACGGATGGATAGATAAATGTTTGGATTTTTGCGATTATTTTTTACAAAAAGTTGCTGAATATCAAAAACTTATTACGCGAAATCCTATTTTTTTAGAACGAGTTGAGGGAATAGGTATTGTTGCTGCAGAGGAAGCAATCAATTGGGGTTTATCAGGACCAATGCTACGAGCTTCTGGAATACAATGGGATCTCCGTAAGGTTGATCATTATGAGTCTTACGAAGAATTTGATTGGGAAGTCCAGTGGCAAAAGGAAGGAGATTCGCTGGCTCGTTATTTAGTCCGAATTGGTGAAATGACAGAATCCATAAAAATTATTCAACAGGCTTTGGAAGGAATTCCAGGGGGACCCTACGAAAATCTAGAAGTTAGATGTTTTGATAGCGAAAAGGGTCCAGAATGGAATGATTTTGAATATCGATTCATTAGTAAAAAAACTTCTCCTACTTTTGAATTGCCGAAACAAGAACTTTATGTAAGAGTCGAAGCCCCAAAGGGAGAATTGGGCATTTTTCTGATCGGGGATCAGAGCAGTTTTCCGTGGAGATGGAAAATTCGCCCACCGGGTTTTATCAATTTGCAAATTCTCCCTCAACTAGTTAAAAGAATGAAATTGGCTGATATTATGACAATACTAGGTAGTATAGATATCATTATGGGAGAAGTTGATCGTTGAAATGATAATTGATACACCGGAAGTCATTAATACGAGAGAAGTACAAGCTATCAACTCTTTTTCCAGATTAGACTCCATCAACGAGATCTATGAAATTATATGGATGCTTGTTCCTATTTTGACTCTTGTACTGGTAATCACACTAGGCATACTAGTAATTGTGTGGTTAGAAAGAGAAATATCTGCAGGAATACAACAACGTATTGGACCTGAATATGCCGGTCCTTTTGGAGTTCTTCAAGCGTTAGCCGATGGAACAAAATTACTTTTCAAAGAGAATCTTTTTCCCTCGAGGGGAGATACTCGGTTATTCAGTATCGGGCCATCTATAGCAGTCATATCAACTTTATTAAGCTATGCAGTAATTCCTTTTGGATATCATTTTGTTTTAGCTGATCTAAAAATTGGTGTTTTTTTATGGATTGCCATTTCAAGCATTGTTCCCATCGGTCTTCTTATGTCAGGTTATGGATCAAATAATAAATATTCTTTTGTAGGTGGTCTTCGAGCTACTGCTCAATCTATTAGTTATGAAATACCCTTAACTCTCTGTGTATTATCCATATCTCTACGTGCGATTCGTTGAAAGATAAACTTTTTTTGTAAGAAAATTTAAGAACAGAAAAAGGCAAAATGAAATGAATTGATTATATTTCCTTTTTTTGGTTCATGAACGAAATTGGATAGTTATATGAGTGAAATAAAACAGCTTGAACTTTTGGCGTAAAAAATGGAGACTCATTTCCTATGTACAAGAGTAAAGCAGAACTAAACTAAACATAATAAGACGAAAGCGGTTGCCCCAAGATTGGTTGATTATTCATCCTGGCTTGAAGCGGGCTCAAGATCAACTTTATTTTATTGAGTTTTCACTATCATTTATCTGTATTACCATAATGCTAACTAGCGAGTAATTGAGCAAAAATACGTGGATGGTTAGGAACACCAAGATACACAAAGGATTGGTAATAGAGATTTTCAAAATTATAAAAAAAGAATAGAAAGATATTTCGACAAAGATATTTCAACATAATAATATAAAAAGAATATTAATTGGGGCTTTTAATTCGTAGAAATGATCAGGCAGTACTCCCCATAACATAATTCCGATTCAGAGTATCCTCCCGCCCACTGATTAAAGAAATGACTATCAGGAACGAAATAATCCTTTGCTTTCTTTTTTTTTATTATTTTCATTTTTTGACCCCTTCCCCTTTTTCAGAAAGAAGAATAGGAGCGAAACAGCGAAACAAAGAATATAATATGTTTACAATAGAAAAAAGGGATCCTTTTTCCTTTTTATTTATTTGATTTTTCCTATATCCATATTTATGTTTATGGAAATCAAATTCGTATTATAATGCATAAACTAAGGAAATGTCTAATTCTTTTTCGTAATCAAAAAAGAAAAAAGATAGGGTGAAATAGCTATTGCTATTTCTACAAGGAATATTTTATTGAATATTTTATTGAAGTATAAGTTATTACCCAAAAAAGAAAAATTTCAATTCTTAAAGGATGAGATCAATTCAGAAGTACTTTTTTCTTTTTAGTATTATAACAGATAGAATTGCATTGGTCGAATTAGGGAACGTTCGATTCATTTTTATCGTATTTATCTGCTAAATCCGATAAATATATGTATTAAAATAAATAATACGACCCGGTCCTTAGATTTATTTATGGCCTTAGAGGAGCCGTATGAGGTGAGAATCTCATGTACGGTTCTGTAATAGCGACCGGAACAGTGATGTTATCATCGACTATGATTATCTAACAGTTCAAGTACAGTTGATATAGTTGAGGCGCAATCAAAATATGGTTTGTGGGGATGGAACTTGTGGCGCCAACCTATAGGGTTTATCATTTTTTTAATTTCGTCCCTGGCAGAATGTGAAAGATTACCCTTTGATTTACCAGAAGCAGAAGAAGAATTAGTAGCAGGGTATCAAACCGAATATTCGGGTATCAAATTTGGTTTATTTTATATTGCTTCCTATCTAAACTTATTAGTTTCGTCATTATTTGTAACAGTTCTTTACTTTGGGGGTTGGAATATGTCTATTCCCGCCGTTTCCCTTCCAGACTTTTTTGAAATAAATAACGTCGGTGGAGTCTTCGGGATAACAATTGGTATCTTTATTACATTGGTTAAAACTTATTTGTTCTTGTTCATTTCGATCACAACAAGATGGACTTTGCCTCGACTAAGAATGGACCAATTATTAAATCTTGGTTGGAAATTTCTTTTACCTATTTCTCTCGGAAATTTATTATTAACAACTTCTTCCCAACTCCTTTCACTATAAAGAAATGCTTTTCTATATTCTGTCTTGTCTCAAACAAAACAAGAGAAATAAATAAACATAAGATTATTCATAGATATTCACTATATGTTCTCCCTAGTAACTGGGTTCATGAATTATGGCCAACAAACCATACGAGCCGCTAGGTACATTGGCCAAAGTTTCATGATTACCTTATCCCACATAAATCGTTTGCCCGTAACTATTCAATATCCTTATGAAAAATTAATCACATCTGAACGTTTTCGTGGTCGAATCCATTTTGAATTTGATAAATGCATTGCTTGTGAAGTATGTGTTCGCGTATGTCCTATTGATCTACCTCTTATTGATTGGAAATTGGAAACTGATATTCGAAAGAAGCGATTGCTTAATTATAGTATTGATTTTGGAATCTGTATATTTTGTGGTAACTGTGTTGAGTATTGCCCAACAAATTGTTTATCAATGACTGAAGAATATGAACTTTCCACTTATGATCGTCACGAATTGAATTATAATCAAATTGCTTTAGGGCGTTTACCAATGTCAATAATTGACGATTATACAATTCGAACAATTTTGAATTCATCTCATCAAAACAAAACGCGAAATCTCCTTTGATTAAAGATTAATTAAAGAACAATTTCCAATTCATAAACTAAGATTCCATTTTGACCGAAAAAGGGGGGAATGGTTTTTTCATTTTGTGTATTCAATAACTACAAAACTCAACCAGTTATTTGATTGGTTGGTGAGAACCGCAGCATGGCTAAATTTGGATTGAAAATCTAGTAATATACCTCGAGTTCTATCCATAGTTATTTCAAAATTTCTATTTTTCATTTCTATTTATATATAATAATTTCTAATCATTACCCTTTTTGAGAAAGAATAAGATAAGTTTAATAGTTGTACCTACAATAATTTCCAACCCTTAGGGTTTAATTCAATTATCACCCTATTCGAAAAAAATCTAAAAAAGGGCTTTTCCCGGTGAGGTCAATAAGGTCATGAAAAAACAATTTTATTTTTTATCTTTTATTTTACGTACAATGGATTTGCCTGGACCAATACATGATTTTCTTTTAGTTTTTCTGGGATTAGGTCTTATATTAGGAAGTCTAGGAGTGGTATTACTTACCAACCCAATTTATTCTGCCTTTTCGTTGGGATTGGTTCTCGTTTGTATATCCTTATTCTATATTTTATCAAATTCTCATTTTGTAGCTGCCGCGCAGCTACTTATTTATGTGGGAGCTATAAATGTTTTAATTCTATTTGCTGTGATGTTCATGAATACTTCAGAATATTACAAAGATTTGAATATTTTGACCGTCGGAAATGGGTTTACTTCCTTAATTTGTACAAGTATTTTTGTTTCACTAATTACTATTATTCCAGATACGTCATGGTACGGGGTTATTTGGACTACAAGAAAAAACCAGATTATAGAGCAGGATTGGATAAGTAATAGTCAACAAATTGGAATTCATTTGTCAACCGATTTTTTCCTTCCATTTGAATTCATTTCAATAATTCTTTTAGTTGCTTTGATAGGTGCTATTGCTGTGGCTCATCAATAATAAATCTTTGGAATTAGCAATTGAAATCCAAATTAAACTTGTTTGTTGCTCGATCTTATTACATTCATTTGACTTTAATTCTATTTGAATTTGAGGATTATTCATGTAGAGATTTGTTTATTCGATTTATTTCAATATGAATAAGAATTCAATATCAACATATTGGATTGACTAGAATAAGAATTTCATAAACCAAGTACACAAGAAATAAATAGATTGGTAATAAATCGAAATTGATAAGGAGTTGACCGATGATGCGGGAATATGTACTTGTTTTGAGTGTCTATTTATTTTCTATCGGTATTTATGGATTGATTACGAGTCGAAATATGGTTCGAGCTCTTATGTGTCTTGAACTTATACTGAATGCGGTTAATATAAATTTTGTAACATTTTCTGATTTTTTTGATAGTCGCCAATTAAAAGGAAATATTTTCTCAATTTTTATTATAGCTATCGCGGCCGCTGAAGCCGCTATTGGATTGGCTATTGTTTCGTCAATTTATCGTAATAGAAAATCAATTCGTATCAATCAATCCAATTTGTTGAATAAGTAGTATTAATCATATAAAATAGAATAGAAAATAGAAATTTCTATATAAATACATATAAATAATATTTCTATATATAATATTTATATATATAATATATATATAAATAGAACCTTTCTATTCATCAAATTGAATTGGTATAGTTGATACGGATACGGAACCAATCAGATCATGTTTGCGAAAAACGAATAAATTAAATTAAAGCATCTTGGTTATATCTCCCGAGTCGATCCGGAATTGAATAGCACAAGTCTGGTAAATCATTGATTCATCTAGTATTCACATATATGATTCATTGTAGAAATTTACTAGATCGAAAAAGTATAAAGTTAAAAAAAAAAATTCTAAATCCAATGTCACATTCAGTAAAGATTTATGATACATGTATAGGTTGTACTCAATGTGTCCGCGCCTGCCCTACAGATGTATTAGAAATGATACCTTGGGACGGGTGTAAGGCTAAGCAAATTGCCTCTGCTCCAAGAACAGAAGATTGTGTTGGCTGTAAGAGATGTGAATCCGCTTGTCCAACAGATTTTTTAAGTGTTCGAGTTTATTTATGGCATGAAACAACTAGAAGCATGGGTCTAGCTTATTGATACTTTCCAGAAAATACCACTTGAATACATTTGATTTTTTGTTTACCGACAAAAACCCTTAATCAAAAAAATTATCTTTTTTTGATTAAGGGTTTTTCTGGTCCAAGTTATCTTGTTTTTACCATGAAGTCTTTTCCTTGGTTAACAATGTTTGTAGTTTTACCAATATCCGCAGGTTCCTTAATTTTTTTTCTCCCACATAGAGGAAATAAGGTAATTAGGTGGTATACTATTTTTATATGTATAGTAGAATTACTTTTAATGACTTATACATTCTCTTATTATTTTGAATTGGACGATCCATTAACCCAATTAATAGAAGATTATAAATGGATCCGTTTTTTTGATTTTTACTGGAGATTGGGAATAGATGGACTTTCTCTCGGACCTATTTTACTGACAGGGTTTATCACTACTTTAGCTATTTTAGCGGCTCGGCCAGTTACTCGGGATTCCCGATTATTCCATTTTTTAATGTTAGCAATGTATAGTGGTCAAATAGGATTATTTTCTTCTCAAGATCTTTTACTTTTTTTCATCATGTGGGAATTAGAATTAATTCCCGTTTATCTGCTTGTAGCCATGTGGGGAGGAAAGAAACGTCTCTATTCAGCTACAAAGTTTATTTTGTATACTGCGGGAAGTTCTGTTTTTTTATTAATGGGGACTTTAGGTATCGCTTTATACGGTACCAAGGAACCAACATTTAATTTTGAAACATTAGCCAATCAATCATATCCCATGGCTCTGGAACTAATATTCTATATTGGATTTCTTATTGCGTTTGCTGTCAAGTCACCGATTATACCCTTACATACATGGTTACCAGACACCCATGGAGAAGCACATTACAGTACTTGTATGCTTCTAGCCGGAATCTTATTAAAAATGGGAGCATACGGGTTGGTTCGAATCAATATGGAATTACTACCCCATGCTCATTCGATATTTTCGCCCTGGTTGATAATAGTGGGCGCAATACAAATAATCTATGCAGCTTTAACATCTCTTGGTCAGCGAAATTTAAAAAAAAGAATAGCCTATTCGTCTGTATCTCATATGGGTTTCATAATTATCGGAATTTGCTCTCTAAGCGAGATGGGACTCAATGGAGTCATTTTACAAATAATATCGCATGGATTTATTGGCGCTGCGCTTTTTTTCTTGGCGGGAACGAGTTATGATAGAATACGTCTTCTTTATCTTGACGAAATGGGCGGAATGGCTGCCCCAATGCCAAAAATATTCACGTTATTCAGTATCTTATCGCTAGCGTCTCTTGCATTACCGGGCATGAGCGGTTTTTTTGCTGAATTGATAGTATTTTTTGGAATAATTACTGACCAAAAATATCTTTTAATGCCAAAAATACTAATTACTTTTGTACTGGCGGTTGGAATCGTCCTAACTCCTATTTATTTATTATCTATGTTACGCCAGATGTTCTATGGATACAAGCTGTTTAATGTCAAAAATTCTTCTTTTTTTGATTCTGGACCACGAGAGTTATTTGTTTCGATCGCTATCCTTTTTCCTGTAATAGGGATTGGTATTTATCCGGATTGCGTTTTCTCATTATCAGTTGACAAGGTTGAGGCTATTCTATTTCCGTTTTTTTATAGGTAATTTTTCGAAATAAAACAGAAAATGAAAAAGGAATCCTATTCTTTTCTTTTTTAAAAATGAAAACTTTAACAATAAAAAAAATCTCTTTTTTTTTTCCTTTTCATTTAAATTGAAGTTAAAAAAAAAAATCAATTCTACACACCTTTATGCCTTTGCCCCCTTTTGAGAATTTTTTGAATCAAGTAATGTAGTGATTCAAAAAGTTCTCAAAGAATTACCTAAAACTTCTTGTATATGTTGTCCCCCTTGTATATGTTGTCCTATAGTTATATGCGACAGATCCTTTCATCAATTTGATGTTAATGTAAATGAACCATAACTATGTAGTCCAAGTCCTAATAGATTAACTCCAAAATAGCAGATCCAAATTATAAGAAAGCCCATAGAAGCAACAATTGCAGAATTGAAACCCTCATCAGAATTTTTATTTGTTCGAATATGGAAATAAATCACGAATATGGCCCAAGTAATAAAAGCCCAAGTTTCTTTTGGGTCCCAATTCCAATATGATCCCCAGGCTTCATTAGCCCAGACCGCTCCCGAAAGAATACCTATGGTCAAAAAAATGAACCCTATACTAATAATACGATAACCCCACTGATCTAATTGTTGAATCAATTGAGACCTGTAATAATTTCTAGAAGAAAGAAAGGAAGTATTTTTAAAAACATTATTTTTTTTCGTCATGTATTGGCTCTTACCAAAGGAAAATGAACTAGATAATAAATTATTACTTTTAGCACTATCCAAAGTTCTTATGATTTTGTAAAATGTAATTACTAAAAGGGCTACTGATAATAATGATCCACATAAAAGAGCTGCATAGCCCAATACCATCATACTTACGTGCATCATTAACCACCGGGATTGGAGAGCAGGTACTAAGACTTCAGATCGATGCAGGTTAGTTAAAAAACCCGAAGTAGCAAACGCTTGGGTAAAAAAAATACTTGGGGCAATTATTATGTTTAAATAATTTTTTTTTTTTTTCAAATATGGAACCATATGAATAATTGCAAAACCCCATGAAAGAAAGATTAATGATTCATATAAGTCACTTAATGGTAAATGTCCCGAATAAATCCAACGAGTAACTAATAATCCTGTTATACAGAAAAAAGCAGTTCTCATGCCCTTTTTTGACGAAGCATAAAGTCCTACAAATTCGTCGACTAATAAGGCCATTAAATGAATTAGAATTCCAATTGAAACAACCGAAAAAGAAATATGAGTTAATATGTGTTCTAAAGTCAAAAATATCATAAAAATCCTTAACAAATTAACAAAAAGATAGGATTCTTTAATTATACATTATACATAATTGAAATCATGAATTGAATTCATTATCATTATAGGGCGTATTGTATCCTCTTGAAAAGGAAATGAAAAGATAAGACATTATATTATGCCGCCACTCGGACTCGAACCGAGATGCTCTAGCACTGCTTCCTAAGAGCAGCGTGTCTACCGATTTCACCATAGCGGCTTGCTCAAAATCATAATAACCAATTTTGATTCAATCGTCGAGCTTTAATTTTAGTAGCGTAGCTCCAATATTTTTTTTTTATTTCGAAAACATAAAAATTAATGAATCAAAGCATCAAATCAATTAAATAATTTATTTAAATGAAATAATTGATGCTTTGAGTATTTTCATAATAATCTTTATTATTATTTAATGTGTCAATTTTGATTAATTTAACAATGTTGTTTTTTTGTAGTTTCGACTCTTATACTCTTATACAACGAAACTCTTGTAAATAATATAATTCTTATTACAGTCTATGACTAGGGCTAAAAAAAAAATAGAATTTTTTTTTATGGATTACAATTTTAGATTCATGAAACTATTTTATTTAATAATCCTTAGTATTTCAGGGCTTAAAGAATTTGTGTTAAGATTTAATTTAACAATTTAATTAGGTATTGAGTTGGGCATATCATATAACAAAAAAATTTCTTGATTTTTTTTTTAATATTGTCTAATTTTTAATCTAATTTTGAATATATATCTTGAGATCCATCTTCCAGTCCAAATATATAATGTAAAAAAAATCATTCAAAAATAACCTCTTATATACATATCTATCTAAACTAAATATGCAATATGCAAATTTTATTAATTGGATAGAAAGGGGAGCTTATTAGTTATTTAAAATAATATTTTTAAGGAGGGTGACTTAAAAATTAATAATTTTTGTTTTTAACGATTAGTTTTTTTTTTTATATATACATCGGCTCTTTTTTATTCATCTATTCAAAAACTTATTAAAAACTTATTAATATTTCGTATTATTGTGACAAAGGGCTGGATGGGGAAAATAAGAATCCCCATCCCGGAAATGAGAAAATTTGCTAAAAATCAAAAAGACGAACTTTGTGTCTTCTTTTTTTTTGCAAACAAAAACAAAAAGTACCCTTTTTAGAATTCAATATCCAAATTAGATTCCACATATCCATAGGATAAGGGGGGAAAAGGGTCAATTTTGTATTGATTATCTCAATAAAGGCTGGAAATTATATAAAATAATATAGAAATTATAGAATGAAATTTCTATTTATTTTATTCTATTTATTTTATACTCTTTATAGTTATATATTTATTTATTTTCTATTCAAAGTATATGTATATCATATTCTGTCTATATTGTATAGAATATTGTATAGAATATTATATCGATGTATATATTCGTTATGTATATATTCGTATATATTTTTTATTTTAAATGCTAAATCCAATTTAAATGCTAAATAAAATTCAATCTTTTTCCGATGTCAAGCCGAGTTAGATTATTCCGATGTTTGATTTTTTATTTGTTGCACAAAAAAACTTTTTGAATTACCTGTAGAAAGAGATTTTGCTAACGAAAAAGCTTTCAACGCGGTCCAATATCCCTTTCTTTTCCAAATATTTTTTCGAATACGCTTTTTTGAAATAGAAGTACGTTTTTTTGGAACTGCCATTCAACATTAAAGAGATTATTTATTTTATTGTTAGAAGTGGATGTGAAAGACATATATTGTCATATAGTGTTAAAAAAAAATTGTTCTTTATTATCTAGCTATTTAGTCGTTAAATTATATTTGCTTCCTACAAAGCCTAACCATTGCTTTTTATTAGTTCGTAGTTAGATTTCTTCTTTTTTTCGTCATACTGTATTTATATATAGAATAATTTATATATAGAATTTATATAGAATAAAATACATCAAAAACTTTAGTTTTTTATCCCCATGAAAATGTTTTTTTTCTTTTTTTTTTCTAGGAATTGGTTAAGCTCGAAGAGAGGGTCTCCCTAATTGAAATTTAATTTATTGAAGTTGAATTTTCAAATTCAAAATTATTAATCCATTTTTATTTTTAAAAAATATATGATTTTCTAAAAACCATTTCATGTAAACGATATTTTATTAATTCTCTTTTTCCTTTTTATTAATTATTTTTTTCCTTTTATCTTATGTAAACGTAAAACGCCCAATATCATACATAGGATTTGTTATAAACAAAAGAGAAGACATTAAATCTGGGTCAAAATAAAATACAATCATTAATAATTCTGACTTGAAAAAAGTAATAAAAAAAAAAGAATTCTTTTTTTATTACTTTTTTATTGTTTTATTACTTTTTTATTGAATGTTGAAGAATTTTGGAAAAAGAATTTTTTTTTATCATTTTTATAAAATTAAAATTAAATACTACTTTTAATAAATAATAGAATTCTTTATCCTTTGTATATAAATTCTCTGGATATAAATTTTGGCAATCCACAGCAATAATCGAATTTTAGAGTAAATTTTCTTTTATTAGTGTCTTGTTTCATTAGTATCGTCGTATATTATTTGACCAATTCTAACTTCTTAATTTGAATATGTAAAGTATTTTGAAAAAAAAAAATTCAGAATAATTATGAAGAAAAATTTCTATTTAAGTTTTGAATATCATTATTATTAATTATTCTTTTTTTTTGGCAAATCCGTTCAATAAAATTTAAAAATAACAAGAGATAAGAGCCGATGAATCAGAACCAAGAAAGAATTAATCATTAATTAAGTTATGGCACATATATATCAATATTCGTGGATCATACCCTTCGTTACACTTGCAGTTCCTATGTTAATAGGAGTGGGACTTCTACTTTTCTCGGCGGCAACAAAAAAACTTCGTCGTCGGTGGGCGGTTCCGAGTATTTTATTGTTAAGTATAGTGCTTATTTTTTCAACCGATTTGTTTATTCAGCAAATAAATAGTAATTCTATTTATCAATATATATGGTCGTGGACCATCACTAATGATTTTTCTTTAGAATTCGGACACTTGATTGACCCATTGACTTCTATTTTGTTACTATTAATTACTACAGTTGGAATTATGGTTCTTATTTATAGTGATAATTATATGTCTCATGATCAAGGCTATTTGAGATTTTTTGCTTATATGAGTTTTTTCAATACTTCAATGTTGGGATTAGTTACTAGTTCTAATTTGATACAAATTTATATTTTTTGGGAATTGGTTGGAATGTGTTCTTATCTATTAATAGGTTTTTGGTTCACACGACCTATTGCATCGAATGCGTGTCAGAAAGCGTTTGTAACTAATCGTGTAGGAGATTTTGGGTTACTATTAGGAATTTTAGGCCTTTATTGGATAACAGGTAGTTTAGAATTTTGTGATTTGTTCGAAATATTCAATAACTTGACTTATAAGAGTGAGATTCATTTTTTGTTTGTTACTTTGTGTGCTTTCTTATTATTTTCGGGGGCAATTGCTAAATCGGCACAATTCCCCCTTCATGTATGGTTACCAGATGCTATGGAGGGACCTACTCCTATTTCAGCTCTGATACACGCTGCTACTATGGTAGCGGCTGGAGTTTTTCTTGTCGCTCGACTTTTTCCTCTTTTCGTAGCCATACCCTACATAATGAATCTAATAGCTTTGATAGGTATAATAACAGTCCTATTAGGAGCTACTTTAGCTCTTGCTCAAAAAGATATTAAGAGAGGTTTAGCCTATTCTACAATGTCTCAATTGGGTTATACGATGTTAGCTCTAGGTATGGGGTCGTATCGAGCTGCTTTATTTCATTTGATTACTCATGCCTATTCGAAAGCATTGTTGTTTTTAGGATCTGGCTCTATTATTCATTCAATGGAGACTCTTGTGGGCTATTCAACAGATAATAGTCAAAATATGATTCTTATGGGTGGTTTA